TAATTAATATATATTTCTTAAAACATATACTTATAGACTCCCTATTAAGTATATATATACTCACTTAGGTATACTTAGTATAATATAACAATTATATATGAATTATAAGATATCTTTATAACAATATAAGGATAAGGTTCAAATATAAAACAATAAATATAACAATAAATAACAGGTACAAATATTAAATCGAGGTACCCATTCTATGATAACTCTCAACAGTCTCCCCTCCATTTTTGTGCCTTTAGTGGGCTTAGTATTTCCGGCAATTGCAATGGCTTCTTTATCTCTTTATGTTCAAAAAAACAAGATTTTTTAGATACAACAAGGACAAATCTTATATATATATATTTTTTTTCAAGACTTACTTGGATCATAACACGGATATCTATTTAGTAAAATATGGTATAATATGCGGCTTCCTTCGGGCATAAGCTCTTATGTATGTGTAAACATGATAAATGAATTATAACTATTTTCAAATAGATCGGAGAATTTCTGAAATGTAAAGTCAATATATCTATATGTATTAGGAAATCATATGAAAGGGATGTTATTATTTTAGTTTGGATCTAAGAAATTCGATGAATTATCCCTAAAGGTTCACATCATAATAGTGCTGGTTGATGAGAGTTACTTCGGAAACAAAAAAAAGTAAAAAAAAAATTATTTTTGTTATTCTCCCAATTCCAATAAAATGCAACTAGGTCTAGTTAGAGTATGAGTTGGCGATCAGAACGTATATGGGTAGAACTTATAGCGGGGTCTCGAAAAACAAGTAATTTCTGTTGGGCCTTTATTCTTTTTTTAGGTTCATTAGGGTTTTTATTGGTTGGAACGTCCAGTTATTTTGGTAGGAATTTTATATCTTTATTTCCTTCTCAGCAAATAATTTTTTTTCCACAAGGTATCGTGATGTCTTTCTATGGGATCGCAGGTCTTTTTATTAGCTCCTATTTGTGGTGCACAATTTCGTGGAATGTAGGTAGTGGTTATGATCGATTCGATATAAAAGAGGGCATAGTGTGTATTTTTCGTTGGGGATTTCCTGGAAAAAATCGTCGCATATTCCTCCGATTCCTTATGAAAGACATTCAGTCCATCAGAATAGAAATTAAAGAGGGTATTTATGCTCGTCGTGTCCTTTATATGGAAATAAAAGGACAAGGAGCCATTCCCTTGACTCGTACTGATGAGAATTTTACTCCACGAGAGATTGAGCAAAAAGCTGCTGAATTGGCCTATTTCTTGCGTGTACCAATTGAAGTATTTTGAAAAAAGGAACTGAAGAATGAATACTTTGCAAGAGATAAAAAACTCAAGAATCATCTTTTTTTCTATAGCAGAACTTAACTGAAGTTTCTTCAGAACGCTTACTCGAGCCAAAGCAAACGTATATGAAACAATTCTAAAACGAAATTGTTTATGTCCACAATTTTTTTTATGCGTATGTAAATCCACTTAACTCAATTCAGTAACAAATCTAAATGATAGATTCATCATATATCAAAACAAAACATTTCATCATAAAGTAAAGAATTATTTTCTAAATATTTGATATTTTGATAGAACGGGAGTTCTTTCGTCTCGAAATCCGACTACTATTAATTTGAAGAGGGCTCTTTCTTATTCTATATTCTTTCTAAATTCAAGGACTAACCGCTGTACTGAATCACAAAAAAATCCGGAAATACATCGATGACTTGTAATAGCACTTATGCTTGATAGAAATATTAGTATCATATAGAGTCGACGAATGAGGTGCGTTCATTAAAAATTTTAAAATTCACAGACGAAAAAATGGCAAAAAAGAAAGTATTAATTTCCCTTCTATATCTTGCATCTATAGTATTTTTGCCTTGGTGGATCTCTCTCTCATTTAATAAAAGTCTGGAATCTTGGTTTACTAATTGGTGGAATACTAGGCAATCCGAAATTTTTTTGAATGATATTCAAGAAAAGAGTATTCTAAAAGAATTCATAGACTTAGAGGAACTCTTACGTTTGGACGAAATGATAAAGGAATACCCGGAAACACATTTACAAAAGCCTCGCATCGAAATCTACAAAGAAACGATCCAATTGATCAAGATGCACAACGAGGATCGCATCCATACAATTTTACACTTCTCGACAAATATAATCTGTTTCGGTATTCTAAGTGGTTATTCTATTCTAGGTAATGAAGAACTTGTTATTCTTAACTCTTGGTTTCAAGAATTCCTATACAACTTAAGCGACACAATAAAAGCTTTTTCTATTCTTTTATTAACTGATTTATGTATAGGATTCCATTCGCCCCACGGTTGGGAATTAATGATTGGCTCTGTCTACAAAGATTTTGGATTTGCTCATAATGATCAAATTATATCCGGTCTTGTTTCTACTTTTCCAGTCATTTTAGATACAATTTTTAAATATTGGATCTTTCGTTATTTAAATCGTGTATCTCCTTCACTTGTAGTGATTTATCATTCAATGAATGACTGAAAAGTGATCG